GATGTTGATAAATTTGCGGATCTAGAAATTCATTTCGGACAATTGAACCTTCTCAAACTGTTTCTTTTTAAGAACTAAAAAGATTTGTGCCAAAACAACAGATGCTAAAAAGAACAAAAGGCCTTGGACACGTAGTGGATCTTGAAGTACTATTTCTGCATCTCCCTGACCAAATCCACCCACATTAGGATTACTTGTTAATGGTTGATCAAGTTTGATAGATTCGCCCTCTGAAACACGAAGTTCTGGTCCTGGAGGGATAATATCAACCACTTGGCGTCCATCCAATGCATCCGTTATGGTTATTTCGTACCCCCCTTTTTCTTTTCGTATGATTTTGCTTACTATACCCGCTGCTGTAGCATTATAAACCGTATTGTTACTTTTTGTCCCGTCGGGATAAATCTGGCCCCTTCCCCTGTTACCACCTACGTATATTGGGTATTTTAAGAAGTGAACATCTTTATTAGTCGCGGGATCCGGGGAAAGAATAGGAAAGGTGATTTCACTATATTTCTTACCAGGAACAGGCCCTATCACAAGAATATTTTTTTTAGTGGGGCCGTAATTCTGAAAAGATAGATTGCCTATCTTTTCTTTCATCTCGGCAGAAATACGACTGAGGGGGGCTAATTCAAACCCTTCCGGTAAAATAAGAACGGCCCCTACATTCAACCCCCCCTTTTTACCATTAGCAAGAACTTGTTTCAGTTGCATATCATAAGGAATTCTAACAACTGCTTCAAACACAGTATCAGGAAGTACCGCTTGCGGAACCTCAATATCCACAGGTTTATTAGCTAAATGGCAATTGGCGCATACAATACGACCAGTGGCTTCTCGTGGATTTTCAAAACCCTGCTGCGCAAAAATGGGATATGCATTTGAAATGGAGGCCCGAGTTATTATATATATCATGAGTGATACGGAAATGAATCGAGTAATCTCTTCCTTTATCGAAGAAAAAGTATTTCTAATTTGCATGGTCCAATCGTTGATCCCGAAAATTTCTACAATAAAATTGGGTAGGTCGCTAGTATAGTTCCCTATCCACGATTTTGCTATTTACTGAAATAATTTTACTGGAATATAGGAGGAATCCTCTGAATGGGTAGAAAGAGTAAGGTAAGTACGACCTGGAATGCTTTGCTTAGGTACAAAGGAAGAAACATTCTAATTGACTCGTTTTTCAGTCATTCATTGAATGATAAATCACTACAAGTGACGGAGATACACGATTTAAATAAAGGAAAATCCAATATTTGAAAATTGTATCTAGAATGACTGGAAAAGTGGAAACAAGACCAGATATAATTTGATCATTATGAAAAAATCCAAAATCGTTATAGACATAGCCAATCATTAGTTCCCAACCGTGGGGCGAATGGAATCCGATACATAAATCGGTTACTAAAAGAATGGAAAAGGCTTTTATTGTGTCACTTAAATTATATAGGAATTCTTGAACCCAAGAATTAAGAAAAACAAGTTCTTCATTACCCAGAATAGAATAAGCACTTAGAATAACGAAACAGATTAGATTTGTCGAGAAGTGCAAAATTGTATGGATATGCTCCTCATCGTGTATCTTGATCAATTGGATTGTTTCTTTGTGGAGCCCCATACGAAACTTTTGTAGATGTCTTTCCGGGAATTCCTTTACCATTTCATCCAAGAGAAATAGCTCCTCTAATTCTATGAATTTTTCTAGAATACTCTTTTCTTGAATATCGTTCAAAAAAGTTTCGGATTGCCTAGTATTCCACCAATTAGTAACCCAAGATTCTAGACTTTTATTAAATGAGAGAGTGATCCACCGGGGCAAAAAGACTACAAATACTATAAATGAAAGATATCGAAGGGGAATAGATGCGCTCTTTTTTGTCATTTTTTCATCTGTGAATTGTCACCTCATTCGTTGACTCTATGCGATCTAATATTTCTATCAAGCATAAGTTCTATTATAAGGTATCGCGCCTATTAATTATTAATTTATTAATCGAGCCCCCATTTTTTAGTTGTGATTCAGAGGTTAGTCCTTGAATCTAGTGTAGAAAAAATACAGAAATAGAAGAAGAATCCACTTCGAATTCGAATTCAAATGAAGAAATAATAAAAAAATAGATTGTTTCCAGATATCTTAATTGATCAAATATTCGAAGTAATTACTCCTCTTTGATGAATGCCCGAAAGATTCAAATAAAGATTCCAATAATGAATATTTTTCGGATTTCGAAATGAAAGAACTCCCTGTTTATTAAAAAAGAAAATATCCAATTATTAAAAAAGAAAATAGCAAATATTTCGAAAAAAAAAATTGACAGACAAAAACAAAAAAGGTTTCGTTTTATATTATGAACGCCACGTACACGTTTGCCTTGCTTTTGCCCCACGAGGCGTTCTGAAGAAACTTTAATTAAGTAAGTTATGCTTATAGAAAAAAGAGGATTCTTAGGGGTTTTCCTCTTGCTGAGAAAGCATTTTTTTGCAGTTTCTTTTTTCAAAATACTTCAATTGGTACACGCAAGAAATAGGCCAATTCCGCAGCCTTTTGCTCAATTTCCCGTGGAGTCAAATTCTCATCAGTACGAGTCAAGGGAACGTCTCCCAGGCCTCTGATTTCCATATAAAGGACACGACGAGCATAAATACCCTCTTTTACTTCTATTCTGATGGACTGAATATCTTTCATAAGGAATCGTAAAAAGATGCGGCGATTTTTTCCAGGAAATCCCCAACGAAAAATGCACACTATTCCTTCTTTTCTATCAAATCGATCATAACCGCTACCTACATTCCATGTAATTGTGCACCACAAATAGGAACTAATAAAGAGACCCGCGATCCCATAGAAAGACATTACGATCCCTTGTGGGAAAAAAAGGATTTGTTGAGACGGAAAGAAGGATATCAAATTCTTATCAAGATAACTAGAAATTCCAACCAATAAGAATCCTAATGAACCTAAAAAAAGGATAAACGCCCAGCAGAAATTACTTGTTTTGCGAGATCCTGCTATAAATTCTATCCATATATATTCTGATCGCCAACTCATACATAGTAGATCCAGTTGCATTTTATGGAATAACAAAAAAAAAAATTCACTTTACTTTTTTTTCCGAAGTAACTCTCATCAACTAGTACTATTCTGATGTGAACTTTTAGTAGTAATTAATCGAATTGGTTAGATATAATAAAATAAAAGCATCCCCTTCATATGATTCCCTATCAATAGCTACATACATATGGATAGATTTACTTTAATTTCAGACATGAGTTCGGATCCCAGCCTATTTTTTTTTTAATTGCTAGAATTCGTCTGTCCGTATATCATGTTTACGCATGTATAAGATCTTTTTCATTTATGTTCGGAGAAAGCCACCCGTTATTCTTAATACAATATTCTACTAAATGGATATCCTTGTTTGCTAAGTCTTGAAAAAAAAAAACTAGATGAGATTTGACCACATCAGATTTAAAAAATCTTTTTTTTTTGAACATGAAGAGATAAAGAGGCCATTGCAATTGCCGGAAATACTAGGCCCACTAAAGGCACAAAAAGGGAGGGTAAGTTGTTGAGAATTGTCATAGAATGGGGTACCTCGATTTAATATTTGTACCTGTTATTGTTATAAGGATATCTTATAATAATTATAATTCATATTATAATTCGTATATTAGTATACTAAGTATATCGAAGTGAGTATATAGAATAAGTGCAAGCAATGTCGAACTAAATAAACGGACTTATTCATCTTTCTACATGAAATAGATGTATGTATGATAATCCACTTTCTTTATTATTCTTACTTCTTTTATTTTTATTCTTATATTGTTCTTATCTTCTTCTTCTAATTTCTTTTTTAATAAAAAAAGAGTCTCTTAAAAATTTAAAAATCTCTGAAAGATTCGTTAGAATCCGACCCAAGAGCAGGAATTCTTATAAAAAGGGGACTTCTTGGGAGATATAGAAAGATGCAAGATTCTATATTTTCTATATTTGAAATATATACATATAGAAGAGGCGAACAGAACACGAAATTCGTTTTATTTGCCTTGCCTCCTAATTCGAAGGAAGAACTCGCTGTTTATGTTGCTGTTTTTTTACCGATATTGCTAATCAGCAATATCGGTAAAAAACAACAATTATCCGCATGATTCTTTCTACAATTAAAGCTTATGTCACCAAATAAAAATTCATTTTTTCGGTTTTTTTATTTTGATTCTGATAAACTAACTAACTAGTTGTTCGCCACAAAAAAAAGTTGAACTCAAGACTCTACTTGACTCTACTTGATTGAATTTTTATTGAAAGGAAAAAAGGCGTGGAGCTGAAATAGCTCACTCAGAACACCTTTTAAAGGGTTACGTGGTACGATTGGATCGAATAAGCCCTTATGGAATAAATATTCAGCCGCTTGTGAACCTTCAGGTACTGTCTTATTCAATGTTTGTTCAATTACTCTTTTACCCGCAAATGCAATATAGGCATTGGGTTCGGCAATAATGATATCCCCCAACATACCAAAACTAGCTGTTACTCCACCAGTAGTAGGAGATGTAAGAATTGATACATAGAATAACTTTTTATTTGATTGATAATCATATAAAGCAGAAGATATTTTAGCCATTTGCATCAAGCTCAAACTTCCTTCTTGCATGCGTGCCCCTCCGGAAGCACACACTAGAATAAGAGGTAAAAGTTTATTGGTAGCATACTCGATCAAACGGGTGATTTTCTCGCCTACTACGGATCCCATACTACCCCCCATAAACTGAAAATCCATAACCCCAATTGCGACGGGAATCCCGTTTAGTTGACCTGTACCTGTTTGAACAGCCTCTGTTAATCCTGTTTTTTTTTGATAAGAATCAATACGATCTTTATAAGGTTCCTCTTCTGAATGAAATTCAATGGGATCCAGAGAAACCATGCCGTCATCCATCGGATCCCAAGTACCTGGATCAACCGAAAGTTCGATTCTATCTGAACTACTTAT